GTCCAAAATGAAGAGTTCTTCTAATTCTATGAATTTTGCCAGAACGTTCTTTTCTTGAATATCATTCAAAAAAACTTCGGATTGCCCAGCATTCCACCAATTAGTAACCAAAGATTCCATACTTTTATTAAATGAGAAAGAAATCCACCAGGGCAAAAAAACTATAGATGTAAGATATAGAAGGGGGTTGAATGCTTTCTTTTTTGGCATTTTTAATCTGTGAATTGTTAATGAAACCACCTCATTCCTCGATTCTATCCAATCTGATATTTCCATGAAATATCAGTTCTATAACAAACAGGGTATTGAATCCATAGACCCCCTTTTATTTAAAATGAATTACCCCTTTTATTTAAATTTGAATTACCCTTTTATTTAAATTGAATTAATGGGCTAGTCCTTAGATCTGAAAACAATATTTTGATTTTATTATATCTTCATTCGAAGCAATTGCATCCTTTCGATGAATGCCCTAACGAGCCACTTCAAGTCAAGAAATGCATATTTTTCGGATTTCGAGACAAAACAAAAACAGAATTGAATTACAAGATCTAACATATAAATTCAAAAATAAAATATTGGACCCCAAAAATATGAAGTATGTATATAGTCTTAGTTTTTCGGATATATATGATGAATCCATACTTAGTATACTTGTTCCTAGTATGAAAAAATAGAGTTGATTTCCATATACAATCCATCAAAAAGTTTTGGTGGAAAAAGCGCTTTGTTTTCTGGTTGTTCCACACGCGTCTGCTTTTGCTCGAATGAGCGACCTGAAAAAATAAGTTAAGTTTTTATATAACAACAAATAAAATTACTGAGGTCCTTACTCAATGCTGCGAAAGCATTCATTCTTCAATTCATTTCAAAATACTTCAATAGGTACGCGCAAAAAAAAGGCCAATTCCGCAGCCTTTTGTTCAATTTCTCGTGGAGTCAAATTCTCATCAGTACGAGTCAAAGGAATGGCACCCTGGCCTCTGATTTCCATATAAAGTACACGCCGGGAATAAATACCTTCTTTAACCTCTATTCTAATCGACTGAATATCTCTCATAAGGAATCGAAGAAAGATTCGACGATTTCTTCCAGGGAATCCCCAACGAAAAATACACACTATTCCTTTTTTTCTATCGAATCTATCATAACCACTACCCACATTCCACGAAATTGTGCACCACAAATAGGAGCTAATGAACAGACCTGCGATCCCATAGAAAGACATCACGATCCCTTGTGGGAAAAAAAGGATTTGCTGAGAAGGAAATAAGGATATCAGATTCCTACCAAGGTAACTAGAAATTCCAACCAATAAGAATCCCAGTGAACCTAAAAAAAGGATACAGGCCCAGCAGAAATTACTTGTTTTTCGAGACCCCATTATAAGTTCTATCCATATATGTTCTGATCGCCAGTTCATACTAGATCCAGTTGTTTAATTTTATTGAAATTAAGAGAATAACAAAAATTTGACTTTCTTTTTTTGTTCCCGAAGCAACTCTTATCAACTAGCACTCTTATTATGATGTGAACCATTAGGAGTAATTCATCGAATAGGTTAGATAGACAAAAGTATCCCCTTCATATGATCCCACTATAGATATCTACATAGATAGAGATATTTTTACTTTCCTTTTCATACATCTGCGGACCCCTTTTGAATATAGTATAGATATAATCTATTTATCCCCATATATCATGCCATGATGTTTCCACACGCATAATAGCTCTTTCGTTTGTGTTCGGAAGAATCCACATGTTGTATCCTATGTCCACTAAATTAGATATCTGTATTATGACCCAAGTCCGAGTCTTGAAAAAAAAAAAATGAACGAGATTGGAATCCCGTCGAATCTAGATAATCTTGTTTTTTTGAACATGAAGAGATAGGGAAGCCATTGCAATTGCCGGAAATACTAGACCCACTAAAGGCACAAAAAAAGAGGGTAAGTTGAAAGTTGTCATAGAATGGATACCTCGATTTAATATTTTTTACCTGTTATAAAGATATCTTATGATAAGTATATCTATTATCAGTATATAATAATAGGTACAAGAAACTTAGAACTAAATAAGTGTACCTATTCACTTTTATATATATTTAATTATATTATTATTATTGTTCTCTTATACTTATCTTCTAATAAATACCAAAAAAGGTTCTTACAAGTTATCGCGGGTTCTAACGAATTCGACCCAACAGTGATTCTTAATAAAAACAAAACGGAAAGTTCTTGGAGAATAATTCAAAAATAACTATAGAATAGGAATCTTGCATTTATTTGTGAATTATTCAATATTTATATCTATAAAAAATACGTAATGTAATAAAATTACATTTATTTTTCCTAATTTAGAATAAAAATTCACTCTTTTATCCTATTGATAGAGCCTTCCCAATTACTAATAATCCATTATGATTACTAATCATGCATTATTTATATAGGTAGAAATAAAATGGATCTGTAGGAAAAAAGAAAAGTGATTATCAACAACT